TTTTTTTGTTTTTCCTTAGTTTAACCAATTTATCATGAAAGGTAAAAAGAGGTAAAGTAACCTTGTGTTGATTGTCGTCTAAATTTAAGTTTTCTTCTTCTGTATGGAAAAAAGGAATAAATAAATCAATCAAATTTCGGGACGCTTCATGAAGCGCTTCTTTCGGAGTTAAACTTCCATTTGTCCATATTTCGAGAAAAAGTATCTCTTGTTTTTCATTTCCATTCCCATAAGAATGAATGCTATGATTTACTTTTCGAATAGGCATGAATACAGCATCGATAGGATAACTTCTGTCTTGAAAGTTATTTGAACTTTTTATACGATATCCGCGATTCCTCTCAATTTGTAATCCAATACAAAAATCAATCGGTTCCGTCAAGCTAGCTATATGTTGTGTATTATCAACGATTTCCACATAAGTCGGTGAGATGATATCTTGAGCTGTTACATACCCAGGACCCTTAATACAAATAGACGCGTCACAAGTTCCGTATAAATTACTTCTCAATACTATTTCTTTCAAATTCATTAAAATTTCATGTACTGATTCTTGAATACCCACTATGGTAGAATATTCGTGTGGTATTTTCTCAGATCTTGCACGTGTAATATATGTTCCTTCTATTTCTCCAAGTAAAGCTCTTCGCATCGCAATGCCTATGGTGTCGGCTTGACCTTTCATAAGTGGAGACAAAAGAAAACGTCCATAAGAAAGGCGCTTACTGTCTGTCCTCGATTCAACACACTTCCACTCTAGTGTCCGAGTAGATATGGTTACTTTCTCTCGAACCATAGTAATATAATATTATTTGGTCGAATTGTTTATTTCTCTTGAAATTTCTTTAATGTTGATTTTTTTTTACACGCGTCTTTTTTTAGGGGGTCTACAGCCATTATGTGGCATAGGAGTTACATCCCGTACAAAAGTTAATAGTATACCACTTCGACGAATAGCCCGTAATGCTGCATCTCTTCCGAGACCGGGACCCTTTATCATGACCTCTGCTCGTTGCATACCTTGATCGACTACTGTACGAATAGCATTTCCAGCTGCGGTTTGAGCAGCAAAAGGTGTCCCTCTTCTTGTACCCCGAAATCCACAAGTACCGGCAGAAGACCAAGAAACCACTCGACCTCTTACATCTGTAACAGTCACAATGGTATTATTGAAACTTGCTTGAACATGAATAAATCCCTTTGGTATTCTACGTGTATTCTTACGTGAACCAATACGTCCATTCCTACGCGAACCAATTCTTGGTATAGTTTTTGCCATATTTTATCATCTCATAAATATGAGTCATATATATATATAGATAAATGGATATATCCATTTCTTATCAAAACAGATCCTTTTTTATTTGTAGATCGGGTCTTTTAGAAAGTCTTTTTTAGACTATCCTTGTCTTTGTTTATGTCTCGGGTTGGAACAAATTACTATAATTCGTCCCCGCCTACGGATTAGTCGACATTTTTCACAAATTTTACGAACAGAAGCTCTTATTTTCATATTTTTCATACCTTAACCTTAATTTTGAATCGACTTCTTGGAAGAAAATAAGCTTCTTGAAATTTTCAATTTCGAATCGTATTCCCACGAAAAGGAGAATATTAAAGTTAAAAAACCACCTAATCATTCGAATCTTTGTTGCGGAGTCGATAAATAATACGCCCTCTGCTTGAATCATAACGACTTACTTCAATTTTGACTCTATCTCCTGGCAGTATCCGTATAAAGCTACGTCGGATCTTTCCTGAAACATAACCTAAAATAAGATCCTCATTATCTAAACGAACCCGGAACATACCATTGGGAAGCGATTCAGTAATTAAACCCTCATGAATCCATTTTTGTTCTTTCATTCCGGGTAAAACCTCCTTAAAGTATTAACTAATGTAGGAGGAATAAGATTATACACTTCGCGTTTTTTTTTTAGTTTTTTTTAACAACAAATAGGAAGTCTCGTATCCAATGCAGATATAAGAAGTATTACCATATATAACACAAAATTTCTCCGCCTATTCCTTTTAGTCGAGCCTCTCGGCCTGTCATTATACCTTGAGAAGTGGAAAGTATTACAATTCCCATTCCGCCTAAAATTCTAGGAATTCTTTGATAGTTAGAATAGATTAGTAAACCAGGCCGGCTGATCCGTTTTAAATTTAAAAGATTTCTATAGGGCCCTTTTCTATTTCGTTTATGTCGCAGGGTTGAAACCAAAAAATATTTGTCGCTTTCTCGATGTTTCCTCACATTTTCGATAAAACCTTCTCGTAAAAGTATTTTAACAATGTTTTCGGTGATATTAGCATATGCTATTCGAAGGACTCTTTTTCTATCCATATCAGCATTGCGTATAGAGGTTAATATGTCAGCAATAGTGTCCTTACTCATAATGGAGTAAAATTCTTGTTGCCCAAAAATTTTGATATAATCAACATGTTTTTTGCTTTTTTTTACTTATTTTATTTGTTTATGAATAAAAATTATATTATTAAATTAAAGGTATATGCGTAAACCACAATCTACTAAATGAATTTGAATCTATTTCTTTCTAATACCCTACTATAACTATATCATAGTCTCATCTTATATTTTAAGACTATTATAATACCTCGGGCGCCAATGAGACTATTTTAGTAAAATTTAAATGCCTCAATTCCCGGGCGATCGCACCAAAAACGCGAGTTCCTTTAGGATTTCCTTCTTGATCAATGACAACTGCGGCATTGTCATCATATCGTATTAGCATACCGTTGTCACGTTTCAGTTCCTTACGGGTACGTACAATTACAGCTCTGACCACTTCTGATCTTTCTAGGGGCATATTTGGCACTGCTTCTTTAATCACAGCAACAATAACGTCACCAATATAAGCATATCGACGATTACTAGCTCCTATGATTCGAATACACATCAATTCTCGAGCCCCGCTGTTATCTGCTACATTCAAATGTGTCTGAGGTTGAATCATTTTTTTATTTGTTGTTTCAATGCAAAAAAAAAAAAAGAAAGAAATATTCTTTGTCAAAAGAAAAAAAAAAGAAACCTTGCCTTTTTCATTTCCAGGCTCTATTTTCTTTAGTTCTACATTCTTATACCAAAATAATAAATTGAGTTTTGATAGGCATTTTTGACGCTGCTATTGAAATTGCTTTTCTGGCTATATTTTCTGCGACTCCGCCCATTTCATAAAGTATTCGACCTGGTTTAACAACAGCTACCCAATATTCAGGAGAGCCCTTACCCGAACCCATACGTGTTTCTGTGGGTCTTACTGTAACCGGTTTGTCGGGAAATATACGTACCCATATTTTTCCACCACGACGTGCATTTCGTGTCATTGCCCGGCGCCCTGCTTCTATTTGCCTAGATGTGATCCAAGCGGGTTCAAGCGCTTGAAGAGCATATTTACCGAAACTAATATGGTTACCTCGATAAGACATTCCCTTCATTCGTCCTCTATGTTGTTTACGGAATCTGGTTCTTTTGGGGTTATAGTTGATGGTTGTTTCTGAATTCCATCTCTACTACAGAACCGGACGTGAGAGTTTCGTCTCATCCAGCTCCTCACGAATAAAAGTATTCAAAATATTTAATTTGAATTGAAATATGTTTAATGAATAATAGATGAAATTGCGAGATTCTTTGATATTTCATCTAATCTATTAGTCATTTGTATATACCTTGTTTAGGTATTTTGGATATATAACTAAACATATTAAATATATATTTCTATTTATTTTTAATTTTTATCAAAAATATTTTTTTTTTCATTTTATCGTATCGGATTGCCCTAAATCCAAAATTTAGCAATCCAAAAAATAACGCTTTCGCGGGCGAATATTTACTCTAATATCTATTTCAGTTGTAAGGTTAGTTCATTACGTCTCAGATCAGAATAGAGAAATTTTTTCTCAGTTCCTTTCGCCATCCCAACCAATGAATTGTTAGGCTTTGGTTTCAATAAAATCTTCTGCATTCATGGGTTCCATCGTTCCCATCGCTTCTTGTTTAATGGTTAGGTCTTAATTCTACAACGGAGCTCTTAATTCAATTTGTTCTTGAGTCAATTTTCTTAGTCTTTATTGGCTCAGGGCTCTTGGTTTTTTTGTTCTATATCTATCATTTAATTATGTATGAATCAGTATTGATGCTTTATTACATTGCCTTTTATGAGATGACTCATAGACCTTACATATTGGAATTCTATATCATCGATATTCTTTTTCTCTCTTTCTCTCATCCCTCTACCCACATCTTTTTTCTATATTCTGGTTCACAACTTAGAATCAGATTTTTTTATTTTTTTAGTTTATGAAAAAGAGATTTCAGTTGCTACAATGATATGAATAATCTATCATATCTTGACTGGTTTGTTGGATTTAGATAATGCGAAGTAATGAGTTGGTTTTTAGTTTTATAGTTATTAGTTTAAACTAGGGGGCTTTTTTTTTAAATCTTATCCCTAAAAAAACCAACGAGTCACACACTAAGCATAGCAATTATATCAAAAATTCAATCGAATTTTTATTCAACCCTATAAAATTTCAACCCTATAAAATTAAAGAATTACGGAATTAAGAGCTCTTTTTTTATCTTTAGTCAAAAAAATGAACTAGTTTCTTATTTTTTGTTGGATTTTGGGGGTAAAAAAAAAAAAAGAAAAGTCAAGGAAAGCCTTTTTATTCCTCATCTATAAATATCCAAATTTTGATACCTAATACGCCACAGATAGTTCGAACTGTATAGGCACAATAATCAATTTTAGCTCGAATGGTTTGTAGGGGAACTCTACCTTCTCTGATCCATTCGACACGTGCAATTTCTTTTCCATCAATGCGTCCTGCAATTTGTACTTGAATTCCTTTTATATTTGCTTGTTCGGTTAATTCAATAGCCTTTTTCATTGCTTTGCGAAAAGAAACTCTATTTTTTAATTGTCCGGATATAAATTCTGCAAGAATATTAGGATTTCCATAAGGATTTTCAATTC